AGAATTCATTTTTTTTCGACTAAAAGTAAAAGAAAGTTTATTTTTAATAAGAATTCACAGATTTTTTGTGACCTCTCTTATTTGTCACAGGCATATGTATTTTACAAATTATCCCAAACTCAAGTTATCAACAAATCTCACTTGAAATCTATATTTCAATATCACAGAACAATTCCTTTTATTAAAGATAGAATAAAAAATTCTATTGGAACACAAGGAATATTTGATTACGAATCAAGGCATAAAAAACTTCACGGTTTTGGAATGAATGAATGGAAAGGCTGGTTAATGGGTAATGATCACTATCAATACGACTTATCTCAGACTATATGGTCTAGATTACTACCACAAAAATGGCGAAATGGGATCAATCGAAGTTTTAGGGTTCAAAAAACAAACTCAACAAATTTTGATTCATATGAAAAAGACCAATTAATTCATTACGAGAAACAAAACAATTATGCAGTGAACTCATTATGGAGCTCAAAAAAGAAATTAATAAAAAACTACAAATATGATGTTTTATCAAATAAATATATTAATTATGAATATGAAGATAAGAAAGGTTCATATATTTATGGGTTTCCATTACAAGTAAACGCAGCCCAAGGGATCCTCTATAATAGAGATAATCCTGAATTTGATTATTTACCAGTAGATATAGATCTTAGTAATTATCTACAAAAAGATTCTCTTATTGATAGGAATAAAAATACGGGTAGGAAATATTTTGATTTGAGAGCTTTTAATTTTGGGCTTAGAAAAGCGAGTGATATTGAGGAATGGGCAAATGTCAGTACCAACATAAAAAAAAATACTAAAACTCGTTATTATTATTATAAAATAATTGAGAAAATTGATAATAATCATAATCTTTTGAATCTCACAATTCATAACCAAACCAACCCAGCAACCAATCAAACAAAAACATCTTTTGACTGGACGTGGACGGGAATGAATGAAAAAAGACTAAATAGGCCTATCTCGAATCGGGAACCTTGGTTTTTGCCAGAATCTTGGTTATTTTATGGTGTATATAAGACTGAGCCGTGGAGCATACCAATCGATTTACTGCTTTTTACTTCGAATATAAAAGAAAACAATCGAACAATCACCCAAAAGCTAAAAAAATGGCTTGAATTAGAGCTTAATTTAGAAAATCTAAATCAAATTGAATTAGAGAATCTAAATCAAGAAAAAAAACAAGAACCAATCCCAGGATATCTTGGATATGATCCATTAGAAGACTATCTTGAAGAAAATTTGTGGGGATCAGACTCAGACGTTCTTGAATACATCGAGGAAACTAAATATATTTCCCGGTTGATGTTCAAACTCTTCCTGAAAAGATATTTTTTTTTGAAATTTCAATTGAAAACGACTCTTTCGTTGAGCCAAACAGCAGTCAATAATTTAAAGATATATTGGCTACTCCTTAGATTGAGAGATCCAGAGGAGATGACTAAGGCCTTTATTAACAGAAAGGAAATGAAACCGGTTCCGCTGCTGATTGGAAAGCCGGAGTTTCTTACTTTTTCCAATTTTGAAAAAGGGGGACTATTGATTATTGAACCAACTCGGCTATCCACAAAATGGGATGGACAATGGATAATGTACCAAACCATAGTTATTTCACGGGTGCATAAGAGTCAATACCAAACTAATCAAAGATATCAAGAAAAAAGAAATGTTGATAAGAAGGGTCGTAATGATTTTATTGTTCCTGAAAATATTTTATCTCCTAGACGTCGCAGAGAATTGAGAATTCAAATTTGTTTAAATTCGAGAAATGTCAATGTTAGGGATAGAAAACAAGTATTTTGCAATGGGAACGGTGCAAGGAACTGTGGTGAATTTTTTTATGAGGATCAGTATCCTGATGTAGATACAAATAAATTTTTTAAGTTAAAATTATTTCTTTGGCCCAATTATCGATTAGAAGATTTAGCTTGTATGAATCGCTATTGGTTTGATACCAATAACGGCAGCCGTTTCAGTATGTTAAGGATACATATGTATCCATGATTGATAATTCATTGATGATACATTTCCATGGATCAAATGGCATATCTGGTATGTATGCTAGATGAAGACAAACAAATCTACACAACACACACGCCTTTGTGTTATATTCCATTCTGATACACGATACTGATTCAATGATTTTATCTTAGTTTAGAATTCTACCTAGTAATGAGTTGTCCTAATCTTCTTATTTGAAGTTCTTAAGTCCAAATTCTTCTCTTTTGTAGGTTATAAATGTACCGCCCTTTTGTATCCGTATCCGAATCAAATTGAAAATTGATTAATTGCATTTGAATTTGATAAAAAAAGAAGTATATAAATAAATACAGATTATTGTGTATAAGAAATTAGAATGACTGGCATTATTATTACTGATCGGTAAAATACATATCTGTAAAAAAAAAAAGAGGGGAAAAATAATTCTTTTTATGGTAAAAAATTTATTAATTTCAGTTATTTCGCAAGAAGAAAAAGAAGAAAATAAGGGGTCTGTTGAATTTCAAGTATTCAGTTTCACCAATAAAATACGTAGACTTACTTCCCATTTAGAATTGCACAGAAAAGACTATTTATCTCAGAGAGGTCTACGGAAAATTCTGGGAAAACGTCAACGGCTGCTGGTTTATTTGTCAAAGAAAAATAGAGTACGTTATAAAGAATTAATTAGTCAATTGGATATTCGGGAGCCAAAAACTCATTAAGTGAATTTGAAGATTAGTTTTGAATTATTGGATTTATTAGATTTTTATTTTGTTATATTCTAATATTGATTATTATTATAATTTGATGAACTTTATTTCGTTTTCAGCACTTCATGGAATAATGAATCGGAGAAAAATATATGACTGTACCAACTACAAGAAAAGATACAAGAAAAGACCTCATGATAGTCAATATGGGTCCTCACCACCCATCAATGCATGGTGTTCTTCGACTCATCGTTACTCTAGATGGGGAAGATGTTATTGACTGTGAACCCATTTTGGGTTATTTACACAGAGGGATGGAAAAAATTGCTGAAAATAGAACAATTATACAATATCTTCCTTATGTAACACGCTGGGATTATTTAGCTACTATGTTTACAGAGGCAATAACGGTAAATGGACCAGAACAGTTGGGAAATATTCAAGTACCGAAAAGAGCGAGCTATATTAGAGTAATTATGCTAGAACTGAGTCGTATAGCTTCTCATTTGTTATGGCTTGGACCTTTTATGGCAGATATTGGCGCCCAGACGCCTTTCTTCTATATTTTCCGAGAGAGGGAATTGATATACGACCTATTCGAATCTGCGACAGGTATGCGAATGATGCATAATTATTTCCGTATCGGGGGGGTAGCTGCTGATCTACCTTATGGCTGGATAGATAAATGTTTTGATTTCTGTGATTATTTTTTAACGGGGATTACTGAATATCAAAAACTTATTACGCGCAATCCCATTTTTTTGGAACGAGTTGAGGGAGTGGGCATTATTGGTGGAGGAGAGGCAATAAATTGGGGCTTATCAGGACCAATGCTACGGGCGTCCGGAATTGAATGGGATCTTCGTAAAGTCGATCATTATGAGTGTTACGACGAATTTGATTGGGAAGTACAATGGCAAAAAGAAGGAGATTCGTTAGCTCGTTATTTAGTCCGAATCAGTGAAATGGCGGAATCCATAAAAATTATTCAACAAGCTCTTGAAGGAATTCCAGGGGGTCCCTATGAAAATTTAGAGGTACGGCGCTTTGATAGAACAAAGGATTCTGAATGGAATGAATTTGATTATCGATTCATTAGTAAAAAACCTGCACCTACTTTTGAATTATCTAAACAAGAACTTTATGTAAGAGTGGAAGCCCCGAAGGGGGAATTGGGAATTTTTCTGGTAGGAGATCAGGGTGTTTTTCCCTGGAGATGGAAAATTCGTCCACCCGGTTTTATCAATTTGCAAATTCTTCCTCAGCTAGTTAAAAGAATGAAATTGGCTGATATTATGACAATACTAGGTAGTATCGATATTATTATGGGAGAAGTTGATCGTTGAAATGATAATTGATACGACAAGAGTACAAGCTATCAATTCTTTTTCCAGATCAGAATCCTTAAAAGAGGTTTATGGGCTCGTATGGTTACTTGTTCCTATTTTTACTCCTGTATCGGGAATCATAATAGGGGTACTAGTAATTGTGTGGTTAGAAAGACAAATATCTGCAGGGATACAACAACGTATTGGACCTGAATACGCGGGTCCTTTGGGAATTCTTCAAGCTGTAGCAGATGGTACAAAATTACTTTTCAAAGAAGATCTTATCCCATCTAGAGGAGACATTAGTTTATTCAGTATCGGACCATCTATAGCGGTCATATCCATTTTACTAAGTTATTCAGTAATTCCTTTTGGCTATCACCTTGTTTTAGCCGATCTCAATATAGGGGTTTTCTTATGGATTGCCATTTCAAGTATTGCTCCTATTGGACTTCTTATGTCAGGATATGGATCAAATAATAAATATTCCTTTTTAGGTGGTCTACGAGCTGCTGCTCAATCGATTAGTTATGAAATACCATTAACTCCATGTGTGTTATCAATATCTCTACGTGTGATTCGTTGGAACATGGACTTTTTTTTATTTGACCTAATTTATTTACATTTTTGTTCTAGGAAAAAAGAAAGTGGAATGTATTGAATAGATATCTTCATTTTTTATTCAACATTCGGGCGATGAGTTAAACCAGATAGTTATATGAGTGAAAGAAAACAGCTTAGAAATTGGCAGTAAAAAGATTGAGTCTCATTACCTAGGTACAAGAGTTAAGCGGGCGTAAATATAAACAGTATAAACGGGTTACCCCAAGCAAGATTGGTTGATTAGTCATCATAGTTTGAAGCGGGTACAAAAGAGAAACTGTATGGAGTTTTTATTATTGTATGTATTACCATATCGGAGATCAAATAAAAACAAGTGGATGGTTAGGAATACCAAGGTACACAAAGGATTAGTAATGGAGATAATGTAAATGTAAGTAAATTATCCAAAAAGGATATTTCTGCAGAAAGGGAATCCTAATGGGGCTTTAAGTTAGTAGAAATGATCAAGCAGTACTTTACCACGATCCCGATCCAGAGTATGCTCCTACCCACTGATTAAACAAATTACTATCAGGAACGAAGTAATCCTTTATTTATTTTTTTTTTATCCAGAACAGATATATCATGATTAAAGAATGAAAATTCTTTGTCATACTTAAAAGAAATAGAAATAAGTCGAAATTTCTATTGAAACAATGACATACAACGAGTATTTTATTGAAATATTAAGTTATTACTGAACAAAAAATTGTAATTATAAAGAATGAGATCAATTCAGAAGCATTTGTTTTATTATAGCAGACAGAATTGCATTGGTCTAATTTTGGACTCTCCGGTGTATCTCTATCTACCCTACAACATAAGTTAAGTAAAGTATATCGAGATAATATTGAACCAGTCCTTAGATTTATTTGTGGCCTTCGAGGAGCCGTATGAAGCTTAAGTCTCATGTACGGTTTTGGAATAGCGATGGGAATAGTGATGTTATCACCGACTATGATTATCTAACAGTTTAAGTACAGTTGATATAGTTGAGGCGCAGTCAAAATATGGTTTTTGGGGTTGGAATCTGTGGCGCCAACCTATAGGTTTTACTGTTTTTTTAATTTCTTCCCTAGCAGAATGCGAGAGATTACCTTTTGATTTACCAGAAGCAGAGGAAGAATTAGTAGCAGGTTATCAAACCGAATATTCAGGTATAAAATTTGGTTTATTTTATGTTGCTTCCTATCTAAATCTACTAGTTTCTTCATTATTTGTAACAGTTCTTTACTTGGGCGGCTGGAATCTCTCTATTCCGTACATATTAAATCCTGAGCTTTTCCGAATAAATGAAGTGAGTGGAGTCTTTGGAACGACCGTTGGTATTTTTATTACATTAGCTAAAGCTTATTTGTTCCTGTTCATTCCTATCATAACAAGATGGACTTTACCTAGAATGAGAATGGACCAACTATTAAATCTTGGGTGGAAATTTCTTTTACCTATTTCCTTAGGAAATCTATTATTGACAACCTCTTCCCAACTCTTTTCACTGTAAAGGCACAGCCTATTCTAGATTCATAACTTCTCTCAAACAAGAGAAAGAAACATAAAATTATTCATAGATATTCAAGATATGTTTCCCATGGTAACTGGGTTCATGAATTATGGCCAACAAACAGTACGGGCTGCAAGGTATATCGGTCAAAGTTTTATGATTACCTTATCCCATGCAAATCGTTTACCTGTAACTATTCAATATCCTTATGAAAAATTGATCACATCGGAACGTTTCCGTGGTCGAATCCACTTTGAATTTGATAAATGCATTGCTTGTGAAGTATGTGTTCGGGTATGTCCTATAGATCTACCCATTGTTGATTGGAAATTGGAAACTTCTATTCGAAAGAAACGATTGCTTAATTACAGTATTGATTTCGGAATTTGTATATTTTGTGGTAACTGCGTTGAGTATTGTCCAACAAATTGTTTATCAATGACTGACGAATACGAACTTTCTACTTATGATCGTCACGAGTTGAATTATAATCAAATTGCTTTGGGTCGGTTGCCAATGTCAGTAATCAGCGATTACACAATTAGAACAATTATGAATTCGACTCAAACCAAAAAAGCCGTGGGTAAACCGCTTGATTCAAGAACAATTACCAATTACTAATACTAAGATTTAGTTTTGATATAAAGTAGCGCAGCTTCTTTCATCTTGCTTGGTCAATAACGAAAATTTTAACAACTATGGAGTGCCGAGAATAATGAATTGCTTTGGATTGAAAATGGATTCATATAAACTATACATTTAGATATAGTATATATATATAGAAACAGTTAATAAGAAAAAAAATTGATTAATTTCGAATGAAACTTTCGGATAGAGAAATGGTACTCAATCATTCAACTAATAAGTGTATCTATATCAACCCGCACCCCATTAGATTTAATTCAATTCGGAACGTATCAAAAAAATAGGGTAACTTCTTTTTTCCTGGTTTGGTCAATCAAATAGGTTATGAAAAATTTCGACTTAAAATTTATCTCTTATTTTACATAGAATGGATTTACCTGGACCAATACACGATTTTCTTTTAGTTTTTTTGGGATTGGGTCTTATAGTGGGGAGTCTAGGAGTGGTATTACTTACCAATCCAATTTTTTCTGCTTTTTCATTGGGATTAGTTCTTGTTTGTACATCCTTATTCTATATTCCATCGAACTCCCACTTTGTAGCTGCTGCACAGCTCCTTATTTATGTGGGGGCAATAAATGTATTAATTGTATTTGCTGTGATGTTTATGAATGGTTCAGAATATTACAAAGATTTCCATCTTTGGGCCGTTGGAGACGGAGTCACTTCGCTAGTTTGTACAAGTATTTTTGTTTCACTAATTACTACTATCCCAGATACGTCATGGTACGGGATTATTTGGACTACAAGATCAAACCAGATTATAGAGCAGGACTTGATAAATAATGGTCAACAAATTGGGATTCATCTATCAACAGATTTTTTTCTTCCATTTGAACTTATTTCAATAATTCTTTTAGTTGCCTTGATAGGTGCAATTGCTATGGCTCGTCAGTACTAAATAATAAAAAAAAGAATTATAATTAATATAATAAGGACTTGTTCTTTTCTTTAAATTCTATTTATTGTTCAGTTCATATTGAAATGAATCGAGATTGCTGAGGAGTTGGTCAATGATGCTCGAACATGTACTTGGTTTGAGTGCCTTTTTATTATCCATCGGTATTTATGGATTGATTACAAGTCGAAATATGGTTCGAGCCCTTATGTGTCTTGAGCTTATACTGAATTCAGTTAATATAAATTTCGTAACATTTTCTGATTTATTTGATAATCGCCAATTAAAAGGAGACGTTTTTTCAATTTTTGTTATAGCAATCGCAGCTGCTGAAGCAGCTATTGGATTAGCTATTGTTTCATCAATTCATCGTAACAGAAAATCAATTCGTATCAATCAATCTAATTTGTTGAATAAATAGTGGTATACATATAAATAAAAATATAGAATATTCGCCAATTGAAATTGGTATGTGCGGCATAAGCGTGCTGTTTGCTAAAACGCGATAAATCAAAGTATCTTAGTACTCTTTCATGAGCAGATCCAGAACTATATTGATTCTGGTAAATCTAAATCATTGATTCGTCTGGTGTCTAGAATATATAATTCATTTACTACTTTATACTAGATCGAAAATTTATGATGTTAAAAAAATTTATAGATCCAATGTCACATTCAGTAAAGATTTATGATACATGTATAGGGTGTACCCAATGTGTACGCGCCTGCCCCACGGATGTATTAGAAATGATACCTTGGGACGGGTGTAAAGCTAAGCAAATTGCTTCTGCTCCAAGAACAGAAGACTGCGTAGGTTGTAAAAGGTGTGAATCCGCTTGTCCAACGGATTTCTTGAGTGTCCGGGTTTATTTATGGCATGAAACAACTCGTAGTATGGGTCTAGCTTATTGATACGTTCCATAAAATTAAATTCCACTTGAATCCATTTTTTTTTTCTTTACCGACAAAAACCCGTACTCGAGAAATTATTTTCTTTCGAGCACGGGTTTTTCTGGTCAAAGTGTATCTTGTCTTTACCACGAATGATTTTCCTTGGTTAACTATAATTGTTGTTTTGCCGATATTCGCAGGTACTTTCATTTTCTTTTTCCCTCATAGAGGAAATAAGGTTATTAGATGGTATACTATTTGTATATGTCTATTAGAACTACTTCTAACGGCCTATGTTTTCTGTTATCATTTCCAATTGGAAGATCCATTAATCCAATTAGAACAGGATTATAAATGGATAAATTTTTTTGATTTTCACTGGAGACTAGGAATCGATGGACTTTCCGTCGGACCCATTTTACTCACGGGATTCATCACTACTTTAGCTACCTTAGCGGCCTGGCCGGTTACTCGAGATTCGAGATTGTTCCATTTTCTCATGTTAGCAATGTATAGCGGTCAAATCGGATCATTTTCTTCTCGGGATCTTTTACTTTTTTTTATCATGTGGGAATTAGAATTAATTCCCGTCTACCTACTTCTATCGATGTGGGGCGGGAAGAACCGTTTGTACTCAGCCACAAAATTTATTTTGTACACCGCGGGGGGTTCTATTTTTCTCTTAATGGGAGTTCTGGGTATGGGTTTATATGGTTCCAATGAACCGACATTAAATTTTGAAACATCAGCCAATCAATCATATCCTGTGGCATTGGAAATAATATTCTATTTTGGATTTCTTATTGCTTATGCTGTGAAATTGCCGATTATACCTCTACATACATGGTTACCAGATACCCATGGAGAAGCACATTACAGTACATGTATGCTTTTAGCCGGAATCTTATTAAAAATGGGAGCATATGGATTGGTTCGGATCAATATGGAATTATTACCCCACGCCCATTCTATATTTTCTCCCTGGTTGATGATAGTAGGCACAGTTCAAATAATCTATGCAGCTTCAACATCTCCCGGCCAGCGCAATCTAAAAAAGAGAATTGCCTATTCCTCTGTATCTCATATGGGTTTCATAATTATAGGAATTGGTTCGATAACTGATACAGGACTCAACGGGGCTATTTTACAAATGATCTCTCATGGATTTATTGGTGCTGCACTTTTCTTCTTGGCAGGAACTAGTTACGATAGAATACGTCTTGTTTATCTCGACGAAATGGGAGGAATAGCTATCCCAATGCCTAAAATATTTACAATGTTCAGTAGCTTCTCGATGGCTTCACTTGCATTGCCTGGAATGAGTGGTTTTGTTGCAGAATTGGTGGTTTTTTTTGGACTAATAACGAGCCAAAAATATCTTTTAATGCCAAAAATACTAATCATTTTTGTAGCGGCAATTGGAATGATATTAACTCCTATTTATTTAGTATCTATGTTACGCCAGATGTTCTATGGATACAAGCAATTCCATTCTCTAAATTCTCGTTTTTTGGATTCTGGGCCGCGAGAACTATTTGTTTCAATCTGTATCTTTCTACCCGTAATAGGTATTGGTATTTATCCAGATTTCGTTCTTTCACTATCAATTGACAAGGTCGAAGCTATTCTAGCTAATTACTTTTATAGATTATAGATAGTTTTCATCAATAAATAAGACATATAAAAATAAAAAAGATACAAAAAAATTCTTTTTTTTAGTTCGTTCGTTGTACAATGGACAAGGAAAACTAAATAAGTCTTCTTTTTCCTTATTTCTCTTTAAATCTAAAAAAAAAAGAAAAATTTAATTAAATTAATTGTAATCAGATACTTTTGTAGTTTTTGAGAACCATTTGAATAAAGTAGTGATTCAAATGGTTCTCAAAAACTCATAAAACTTTTTTTATATATGATATGCTATTTCTATGTATTGTGTATTGTATTTGTAAAGTATTTTCCTCAATTCGATGTTATGTTAATGTGAATGAACCATAACTATGTAGCCCTATTCCTAATAGGTTTACTCCAAAATAGCATATCCAAATTATAAAAAATCCCATAGAAGCCACAATTGCAGAATTCGGGCCTTGCAAATTTTGATTTGTTCTAGTATGTAAATAAATTGCGAATATTGTCCAAGTAATAAATGCCCAAGTTTCTTTTGGGTCCCAATTCCAATATGAACCCCACGCTTCATTAGCCCATACTGCTCCCGAAAGAATACCTATGGTTAAAAATAGAAACCCGAGACTAATAATACGAGAACTCCAACAATCCAATTGCTGAATTAATTGATACTTGTGATAATTTTGAAACGAAAAAAAAGAATTGTTTTGTAAAACATTGCTTATTTTATTCGCGTATTGGATTTCGTCAAAGGGAAATCGCCCTATAGGTAATGTATTGTTTTTATATTTACCAAAAATATCTATATCTATATTTTTTCGAAATGTAATGACTAGAAGAGCTACTGATAATAATGATCCACACAGAAGAGCTGCATAGCTCAATACCATCATACTTACGTGCATCATTAACCACTGTGATTGTAGAGCAGGTACTAATATTGTGGATTGATGCATTTTAGTTAAAAGACCTGAAGTAGCAAATCCTTGGGTAAAAACAGCACTTGGTGCAGTTATTGCATTTAAATGATTCATATGGTTCCTAAAAAGGGGAACCATATGAATAATGGAGAAACTCCATGAAAGGAACATTAATGATTCATATAAATCACTTAAGGGTAAATGTCCCGAATAAATCCAACGAATAACTAAAAATCCTGTTATACAAACAAAAATAGCTACCATTCCTTTTTCCGACGAATCATATAGTTCTACGATTTCGTAGACGAATAAGTTCATCAAATAAATCGTAATTACAATGAAAACAATCGACAAAGAAATGTGAGTTAATATATGTTCTAAAGTAAAAAATATCATAAAAATCCTAAAAAAAGATGTCCTCCAACATTGGAATAGAAATCCATAATTTAATTCTATACCTATACATTATAGGAGTTATTAGTTATTCGAGTATTTAGTTTACTCTTATTTTTTATAAGATGCCGCCACTCGGACTCGAACCGAGATGCTCTAGCACTGCTTCCTAAGAGCAGCGTGTCTACCGATTTCACCATAGCGGCTTGCTCGAAATCATAATAGCCCATTCATTTTCAATCGTCGAGATTGAAGGAGACAATTCAATGCAATATCTTGAGGACACATTTTTAAAATATCATTAAAATCCCTATTGTTATTTGAACGTTCAATAATAATTACCTGTAGTGTGGGCTGTGTTAGCTTTAAGAATGCAATTGCTTTTCGTGCGGTTTCTTATGGAATTGAAGAGTTGCAACTAGATAGTTCTGTTCTCAATCCATTCCCATTCCGAAATGAAAAAAGCCATTTTTTTTTATTCCAGTTCGCAAAGAACTGAAGTGACGAGTAACAAATTGACGGATATCGTAGAGGTTCCCGCAAACATAAGTTGTTTTATTGGAAGGAATATAAGTAACCCAATCAGTTTCACAACGCGAACGAGTTTAGAACTAATTCAATTAATGATTCCGAATACGGATTCCAAATAAATAAACTAAAATAACGAGGTCTTTTTTTCTCAGGTTGAATTATTGGTGGATGATAGAATACATAGCAAAACCGAGTACTTTGTTTTGTATTTTACCTGTTCTATGGATCTAAATTATTATAATAATAAACGGTTGGACATACATATTATCTTCATAAATATCTTAATCTTAGGTAATAAGTAATAATTAAGTAATATAAGTAATAACTTTTAAAAATTGACTTAATCTTATCATTTGACTGATTATAACTTCTTTATTTGAATTTGATTTGAATATTTCCAATTTTCTATTTGAGTCTTTTCATATCTTTATTTTTTTTTTGTTCCCTTCAAAATATAAAAAAGCCGGTGAATCGGAAACAATTAAATAAAACAATTAATAAATAATAAAAAAGTTTAATTTTATTATGGAACATACATATCAATATGCGTGGATCATACCTTTCGTTCCCCTTCCAGTTCCTATAACAATAGGGTTGGGGCTTCTCCTTTTTCCGGCGGCAACAAAAACTATTCGTCGTATATGGGCTTTTCCTAGTGTTTTATTACTAAGTATCGTTATGATTTTTTCCGCAGATCTGTCTATTCAACAAATAAATGGCAGTCCTATCTACCAATATGTATGGTCTTGGACTATTAATAATGATTTTTCCTTAGATTTCGGCCATTTAATAGATCCGCTTACTTCCATTATGTTAATATTAATAACTACTGTTGGAATAATGGTTCTTATTTATAGTGACAATTATATGTCTCATGATCAAGGCTATTTGAGATTTTTTGCTTATATGAGTTTTTCTAATGCTTCCATGCTGGGATTAGTTACTAGTTCCAATTTGATACAAATTTATATTTTTTGGGAACTAGTTGGAATGTGTTCATATTTATTAATAGGTTTTTGGTTCACACGGCCCCTTGTGGCAAGTGCTTGTCAAAAAGCCTTTGTAACGAATCGTGTAGGGGATTTTGGTTTATTTTTAGGAATCTTAGGTCTTTATTGGATAACGGGTAGTTTTGAATTTCGGGATTTGTTCGAAATAGCCAATAATTTGATTGATAATGGTGGGACCAATTCTTTATTTCTTACTTTGTGCGCTTCCCTATTATTTGTTGGTGCGGTTGCTAAATCCGCGCAATTCCCCCTTCATGTATGGTTACCAGATGCCATGGAAGGCCCTACTCCTATTTCAGCTCTTATACATGCTGCTACTATGGTAGCAGCGGGAATTTTTCTTATAGCTCGACTTTTTCCTCTTTTTATAGCTATACCTTATATTATGAATATAATTTCTTTGGTAGGTATAATAACAATACTATTAGGAGCTACTTTGGCTCTTGCTCAAAGAGACATTAAAAGAAGTTTAGCCTATTCTACAATGTCTCAATTGGGTTATATTATGTTAGCTTTAGGCATGGGATCTTATCGAGCTGCTTTATTTCATTTGATCAGTCATGCTTATTCGAAAGCGTTGTTATTTTTAGGATCTGGATCCATTATTCATTCAATGGAACCCGTTGTTGGATATTCTCCAGATAAAAGTCAGAACATGGCTCTTATGGGCGGTTTAACAAAATATGTGCCAATTACAAAAACTTCATTTTTATTAGGTACACTTTCTCTTTGTGGTATTCCACCACTTGCTTGTTTTTGGTCCAAAGACGAAATTCTTAATGATAGTTGGTTATATTCACCTATTTTCGCAATAATAGCTTGTTTCACAGCAGGATTAACTGCATTTTATATGTTTCGGATGTATTTACTTACTTTTGAAGGGCATTTGAATGTTCATTTTCAAAATTACAGTGGCAAAAAAAATAATGCGTTCTATTCAATATCCGTATGGGGTAAAAAAGGACCTAAAGCGAGAAAAAATAATTTTTTTTTATCCCCAATGAATATGAATAATAATCAACGAAATTCCGTTTTTTCCAAAAAAATGGATCCAATTGATGGTAATCTAGTAATAAATAGGATGCGACCTCTTATTACTATTCAAAAATTTGCCAATAAAAAAATTTCCACGTATCCGTATGAATCGGACAATACTATGTTATTTCCGCTTCTTGTATTGGTTTTTTTTACCCTTTTTGTTGGATCCATAGGAATTCCTTTTGGTCAAGGGATAAGTGATCATTTTGATATATTATCAAAATGGTTAACTCCGTCAATAAATTTGTTACATTCAAATTCTAACCATTACTTTGATTGGCATGAATTTGTAATAAATGCAATTTTTTCAGTCAGTATAGCTTATTTCGGAATTTTTATAGCGTCGCTTTTATATGGACCTGCTTATTCATATTTTCATAATTTTAACTTAATTAATTTTTTTGTTAAAATGGGTCCTAGGAGAAGTCTTTGGGACAAAATATTAAATGGAATATATGATTGGTCATATAATCGTGGTTACATAGACTTTTTTTATTCAAAAACCTTAACTAGGACTATAAGAGGATTAACCGGACTAACTTATTTTTTTGATAAACAAGTAATTGATGGAGTTACGAATGGTATTGGTATTCTCATTTTCTTTGTAGCAGAAGTTATTAAATATGCCGGTGGAGGGCGGATCTCTTCTTATCTCTTCTTTTACTTCTTTTATGTATCAATTTTTTTAGTAATTAGTAATTTAGTTTAGTAATTTCTAACTTATCATCAAATATTTCCATTTTTCCTTGAAATTCTCGGTAATCCATAGTAAAGATATCATGAAGTTTATTTATCCAAAAAGTTTCTCCGGAATTTTCAATAGAGTTGAAATTTGAATGTAAACACAAAATTTTTTCTGTTCCACGATGGGGTCCGTTCAAAAGAGGATCGTACATTTTAGG